GTCCTTATTGCTATCTTTTTTTTTCACAAATAGGAAGTTACGGATTCAATTCGGATACCAGAAGGATCACCATATATAACACAAAATTTCTCCTCCGATTCCTTCTAGTCGAGCCTCTCGGTCTGTCATTATACCTCGAGAAGTAGAAAGAATTACAATCCCCATTCCACCTAAAATCCTAGGAATTCGTTGATAGTTGGAATAGATTCGTAGACCGGGTCGGCTGATACGTTTTAAAATAGTTCTATATGGTCCTTTCCTATTCCTTCTATGTCGCAGGGTTGAAACCAAGAAATATTTGTTGCTTTCCCGATGTTTCCTCACGTTTTCGATAAAACCTTCTCGTAGAAGTATTTTAACAATGTTTTCGGTGATATTAGTAGATGCTATTCGAACCGTTCCTTTTTTATCCATGTCAGCATTTCGTATAGAAGTTATTATGTCGGCAATAGTGTCCCTACTCATGACGAACTATAATTATTGGTGTCTCCGAGTTTTGATATAATCAACATGCTCTTTTTTTTTATTTATTTATGAATTTTGAAATATGAATTATTAAAGGTATATGCGTGAGACACAATCTACTAATGAATCTATTTCAGATACCCTACTATATCATGGTCTCATCTTATAATACCTCAGGAGCTAATGAAACTATTTTAGTAAAATTCAACTGTCTCAATTCCCGGGCGATCGCACCAAAAACTCGAGTTCCTTTTGGATTGCCTTCTTGATCAATGACAACTGCTGCATTGTCATCATATCGTATTATCATACCGTTGTCACGTTTGAGTTCTTTACATGTACGTACAATTACAGCTCTGATCACTTCTGATCTTTCTAGAGGCGTATTGGGTACTGCTTCTTTGATTACAGCAACAATAACGTCACCAATATGAGCATATCGGCGATTACTAGCTCCTATGATTCGAATACACATCAATTCTCGAGCCCCGCTGTTGTCCGCTACATTCAAATGGGTCTGAGGTTGAATCATATCATTTTTTTTTTTTTGAATCTGTTCTTTCAATGCAAAGGGCGAAGGAAAAAAAAAAGAAATATTGTTTGTCCAAAAATAAATAAACTTGTGATTGTTTTTTTCATCACAAAGACCTCTTTCCTTTGGTTCCACACCCCTATCCCGCAATAATGAATTGAGTTCGTATAGGCATTTTGGACGCCGCTATTTCAATAGCTTCTCTGGCTACAATTTCTGATACTCCGCCCATTTCATAAAGTATTCGACCCGGTTTAACGACTGATACCCAATATTCGGGAGATCCTTTCCCCGAACCCATACGTGTTTCCGTAGGTCTTACTGTAACGGGTTTGTCTGGAAATATACGTACCCATATTTTTCCACCACGACGTGCATATCGTGTCATTGCTCGTCGCCCTGCTTCTATTTGTCTAGATGTGATCCAAGTGGGTTCAAGTGCCTGAAGAGCATATCTACCGAAACAAATACGATTGCCTCGATAAGATATTCCCTTCATTCTTCCTCTATGTTGTTTACGGAATCTGGTTCTTTTGGGGTTATAGTTGATGGTTGTTTCTCAATTCCATCTCTACTGCAGAACCGGACATGAGAGTTTCTTCTCATCCAGCTCCTCGCGAATGAAACGATTCAATAATATTACAGATATACATGTATTTAATGAATAATACACTGAATCATGGGATTTTTTGAGATTTCAGCTAATCTGTCACGTAGGAATTTGTATATCTTGTTTGTATATATAACTAGACGTATATTTCTATTTATAGATAATGTCTTTTTTTATAACGAATCTTTATTTTGCCCTTTATCGAATCGCCCAAAATTGAGCAATCCAATAAGGCTTTCGCGGGCGAATATTTACTCTTTCAATATCTATTTCAGTCGTAGGGTCAGCCCATGACCTCTCAGAATAAATGAATTGGTTCCTGGTTCGTTCCGCCATCCCACCCAATGAATCATTAGGATTCGTTTTCAATAGAATCTTCTGCAGTCACAGGTTCCGTCGTTCCCATCGCTTCTTGATTAATGGCTAGGCCTGAATTCTGCAATGGAGCTCCTACTTAAATTTGTTCCTGAGTCAATCTCCTCAGTCTTTATTGACTCGAGGCTCTTTATTTTTTTTTTCTATGAGCAGATTCATCTAATTATGGACGAATCAGTATTGATGCTTTATTACACTGCCTTTTATGAGATGATTCATAGACCATACATATTGGAATCATATATCATTGATATTCTCCTTCTCTCTTTCTCTCACCCTTCCATTTATCCACATCCCTCTATTTTCGCTTCACAACTCATAATCATATTTTTTTTCCTTTATGCAAAAAAGATTTCAGTTGCTACAACGATATGATCGATACATCATATAGTGACTGGTTCCTTGGATCCAGATAATACGAAGCAATGAGCTGGTTATTAGTTCTATAGTTATTAGTTCATACTATGGGCCGGTCCATTGTTTTTTTAATCCTAACCCTAAATAAAATCAAAAACCAACGAGTCACACACTAAGCATAGCAATTATACCAAATGGTCAATCGAATTTTTATTCAACCCTATAGAATTAGAATTGCTCATTTTTGTTTTGATTGAACAGAAAAAGAATGAAAGAGTTTGTCATTTTTTGTTCCATGAACGGAAAGACAAGGAAAGGACCCTTATTCCTCGTCTACAAATATCCAAATTTTGATGCCTAATACCCCATAGATAGTTCGAACTGTATAGGAACAATAATCAATTTTAGCTCGAATGGTTTGTAGGGGAACCCTACCTTCTCTGATCCATTCGACACGTGCAATTTCTTTTCCGTCGATACGACCTGCAATTTGTACTTGAATTCCTTTTGTATCTGCTTGTTCAGTTAATTCAATAGCTTTTTTCATTGCCTTTCGAAATGAAACTCTATTCTTTAATTGTCCGGCTATAAATTCTGCAAGAATATTAGGTTGTCCATAAGGTTTTGCAATTCTTGTGATAGCAATGTTGAGTTTTCGGTTCACAGAATTAAAGTCTTTTTGTACATTGATCTGTAATTCTTCGATTCCTCGTGGTCTACCCTCTATTAACAACTTTGGGAATCCCATATAGATTATGACCTGGATCAGATCGATTCTTTTTTGAATCTCTATACGTGCAATTCCCTCGACACCTGAGGATATTCTCATATTTTTTTGTACATAATTCTTGATACAATCCCGTATTTTTTTATCTTCCTGGAGACCCTCGGAATAACTTTTTGGTTGTGCAAACCAAAGGGAATGATGACCTTGGGTTGTACCAAGTCTGAAACCAAGTGGATTTATTTTTTGTCCCATACTCCCCCGCTACCATACATATCACGACACATCCTATCTGTATACTTATTTCTATATATCCATCCAACTTTTCTTACCCATATGCTATAGTCTTCATCTATAGATATATCTTTCAATACAATAGTTA